GAACCGTACATGCACCTTTTGATGCATACGGTTCAAAAAAAATTGCGAAAAAAAGAATCAATGTATAGATTCCAGTCCTCTTTCTTTTTTCCTATTCTTTTTCATATCAGGTTTTTTCTAACTTCTAATGAAAGGGCTTTTTCTTCGATTTTTCAATAAAGACGAATTTGGACTTCTTTTCTTTCTTCCTTATAATAGAAAAAAGTCACTAAACTTATCGAATTAACTTCTCATTGATGTATTGTTTCATCGAGATTCAATCCAAATCACGATGGTATTTTCTTGTTCCTGAATGGGTCTCTTTCATCTTTTTAGGTTTATGCTCTACTCCGGGTAAAGATCCGCCCGATTTGGATTTGCACATATAGGACAAATCTTCCCATCACCATTTCTTTTTGTTATGACTTTACAAATAACAAACAGGAATAATTTATGATACATGTAGTAATCATAGATATATCACCAATTGGGTTTTTTCTAAACGGAGCCTGGATACTTCATTTTCTTAGTCCAACCAAAGCCAACCATAAATTATTCTAATTGATAATAGTACTATAGAATCCCCCCAAACAATGCATCTAATTGCACTTCACGCTCCAATTTTTTGATGATTCAATTTCTCTTTCTTGGGCGAAACAGAGGATATCTCGATCGGGGGAGATAACGGGGAAATCCCATATGACCCAATATATCTGACAAGTCGCACTATACGTCAACCCAAGATGCATCTTCCTCTCCAGGACTTCGGAAAGGTACTTTTGGAACACCAATAGGCATGAATTGAAAGAAAAAAGAACTAAAATACTATATTTCACTTTGATGTGGAAACGTAACAATATGGTTTTATTGTCTTTATAATATTGGCTTTATCATATTTATTTTATCCATAGATTAGAAAAATTCAGAAAGAAAGACAAAATAAATAAAGGAAAATTTTTACGAATAGGGCCTTCTAATGATAAATAAGGATGGACGCATTTACTCATAGAAAATGGTATCAACCCCCCATTGCGTATTGGTACTTATCGAGTATAGAATAAATCTGCTTCTCTTTGTTCCTACGAACAGAATTTTTCCATTATTACGAACAGAATAGAATAAATATTAACCTAACCCTTGTTAGGAAATAATCCACTGAACAAGGGAGGTCCATAGGATAGTCATAGTATAGTCTTTTCCAATGCAATAAAGTTACGTACTGTCTATTTTTCTTTGATAAAGGGGTATTTTCCATGGGTTTGCCTTGGTATCGTGTTCATACCGTTGTATTGAATGATCCCGGCCGGTTGCTTTCCGTTCATATAATGCATACAGCTCTGGTTGCTGGTTGGGCGGGCTCGATGGCTCTGTATGAATTAGCAGTTTTTGATCCTTCTGACCCTGTTCTTGATCCAATGTGGAGACAGGGTATGTTCGTTATACCCTTCATGACTCGTTTAGGAATAACCAATTCATGGGGAGGTTGGAGTATCACAGGAGGGACTGTAACGAATCCGGGGATTTGGAGTTACGAAGGTGTAGCTGGGGCACATATTGTGTTTTCTGGCTTATGCTTTTTGGCAGCTATCTGGCATTGGGTCTATTGGGATCTAGAAATATTTTGTGATGAACGGACAGGAAAACCTTCTTTGGATTTGCCCAAGATCTTTGGAATTCATTTATTTCTCTCCGGGGTGGCTTGCTTTGGTTTTGGTGCATTTCATGTAACAGGCTTGTACGGTCCTGGAATATGGGTGTCCGATCCTTATGGACTAACGGGAAAAGTACAACCTGTAAATCCGTCGTGGGGCGTGGAAGGTTTTGATCCTTTTGTTCCGGGAGGAATAGCTTCTCATCATATTGCAGCAGGTACATTGGGCATATTAGCAGGTCTATTCCATCTTAGCGTCCGACCACCACAACGTCTATACAAAGGATTGCGTATGGGAAATATTGAAACCGTACTCTCCAGTAGTATCGCGGCTGTCTTTTTTGCAGCTTTTGTTGTTGCTGGAACTATGTGGTATGGTTCAGCAACTACCCCCATTGAATTATTTGGTCCCACTCGTTATCAATGGGATCAGGGTTACTTCCAGCAAGAGATATATCGAAGAGTTAGCGCCGGGCTAGCAGAAAATCAAAGTTTCTCAGAAGCCTGGTCTAAAATTCCTGAAAAATTAGCTTTTTATGATTATATCGGCAATAATCCGGCAAAAGGAGGATTATTCAGGGCAGGCTCAATGGATAACGGAGATGGAATAGCGGTTGGGTGGTTAGGACACCCTATCTTTAGAGATAAAGAAGGGCGTGAGCTTTTTGTACGTCGTATGCCTACTTTTTTTGAAACATTTCCAGTTGTTTTGGTAGACGGCGACGGAATTGTTAGAGCTGATGTTCCTTTTAGAAGGGCAGAATCGAAGTATAGTGTTGAACAAGTAGGTGTAACCGTTGAGTTCTATGGCGGCGAACTCAATGGAGTCAGTTATAGTGATCCTGCTACTGTGAAAAAATATGCTAGACG